ATCGGTGATAAGACTCCGGAAATTAGAAATACTAAAATAGGAATAACACTTGATATTATTAGAAACGCCCAGAATATATCATATTCGTAAATCAGAAACATAGGCGCACTCCTATGAATGTGGAAAATATACTAGATTAATCGAGTCGAATTGGAATTAACTTAATAACTCACCCATAACCAGTTAGTCAAAACAAAAATTGATTCAAGCGCCCAAGTTTCTTTGCTTGCTTTGGTACATGTCTCTTTTCAAGATTTATCGATTTTTTCTATTATGTTTACTTCAATTTTTGAATTTTTCGATATTGTTATTCGATATTGCCATAGTATAAAGAAGACGCTCCTCTCGCCTTTTACTTCGGATTCTTTCTAAAAAAATGGGGGGAATTCAAAATAGAATTTTCATTTTTTGTTTAGTTGTTTAGAATTTCTAAATTTCTAATAGAATTGAAATTTCGTAGAATTTATTGAAATTTAGTAGAATTTCCAAATTATTATTTTCATTTTTTTTTATTAAAAATTCGAAATTAAATATTTAATAAAAGAAAATTTCAATTTTTCTTTTTTAATTTATGTAGAAATTGAAAATATTATTTAAACTATTAATTATTTAATTAATTATTTAAAATTATTTAAACTATTTATTAATTATTATATTAATTCTAAATTATTATATTAATTATATATAGAATTCTATTCTATTAATATTCGATGAATATTTATTCTATATTTGATTCTATATTAAAATATAGAATATTAATTTATTACTTATTACTATTTTTTTTTTTTTTACTATTTTATTTATTAATTTCTATTTTCAATTTATTAAATATTTTTTAGAGTAAAAAAAAATTTCATTTCTATTACTATTTCTATTACTATGATATATATTAATAAAATCATTAATATATTAATAATTTCTATATAAATTTCTATATTAGTTTTCTATATCATTTATTAGTTTTCTATATCATTTACTAATTTCTATATTATTTTATATATTATACTATCATTTTTTAGTATATTACTATATTATTGATTAGATTATTAATTAATCTATATATATATTAAGTTAAGATTTATATATTATTTTTAGATTCTTTATTTGTATTATTTAATATTAATTCGAAATATTAATTAATATTAATAAGGAATACGAATTAATAAGAATATAAGAAGTATATTGTTTACTTTATCTTTCTATTCTTTATATTGATATTGAATTGATATTGAATACGGCAAAAAGAACTCCTTTTTTTCTTTACGAAGTACATGAAGTATGCCAAAAACCTATTTTACAATGTTAACAATGAAAGTTTTCAAAGATTTTCTCATTTTTCAAACTTCGACTTGTGAACTTGTCCATAAATACAGTACGTGGTTCTTAAACTCGTGTAACTTACTAGAGGATTGGGGTTTGGTTGGGTTAGGTTGGAATGTGTTTTTAATCGAGTTCATGTCACGATTTTACCTCGAAAAATTCATTAGGCTTGAATAGGTAGCAAAAAGATAAAGAAAAAAGTCTCACTAACTTGTTAATTACGGGCAGGAGGGGAGGAAATTTCATATGTAATTGATTGACCTATGAAGAGGAATGAAGAAATTATGGTTTGCTTAACCAAGATTCGAACAAATACAAATTGGATTTACCTACTGAAATGTGATTTTTTTGGTTTCAGTTTTATGTCTCGGCCCTGAATGATTGTTGTGAGCAAGCTTATGAGAATGGTTTTTTTTTGATGAACCAAGTAATCGCCCCCAAGCGACCAGTTCCAAACAACAAAGAAAAAAAAGAATGAAGAAATGAAAACAAGAATTTTTTTATTTGAATTTTTGTAGGGCTATACGGATTCGAACCGTAGACCTTCTCGGTAAAAGAGCTCAAACTTATTATTATCAAAATGATTCGAACTTTTTCAAAGACCCAACATGCATTTTTTTTTTTTTTTTGCATTGGGCTCATTCATTAACTGATATAAATAATCAGTTAGTCTACCATAATTCTCTTGATAGAAAGATAACAAAATGGCTCTATGTGCTCGGATTTATTGATTCCGATCCGAGAGCACTACCAAAGTGTTTCAAAGAAGGGTTATCCTGATGTAGGTTTGCTTTTGACTTAGATCAATCTAAGTTAAATAGAATCTCCATTGCCCCGCTTCTGCTTAAAGAATACAGTATGAAACTTTATACACCTTAAAGTTCATAGGATAGGAAGAAAAGAGAATTTTTTGAGGTCCTTATACTCATTATGCCTAGCATTGAATAGACTGCGTATTTACCTTATCAAGGTCTTAAATCAATGATGGGGTTATATTGGGCGTCTAAAAGGATACCTAAGTTTACCCGAATCTTTTGTGTCAGGCTATTGTTCTCTAAAAGTCATGGAGTAAGACATCGACTTATTAATAAGTCTTTTGATTACATGATGGCCTTCTTTGAAAAAAAAAAAAAACATTGGCGCGCGTGTAAACGAGGTGCTCTACCTAACTGAGCTATAG